GACATCGGGTTTTGGAGACCCGCGTTCTACCGAGCTGAACTAAGAGCGCTTTATTAGATCCTATAACAATAGATATATAAAAGTAGATACAATTGTAAAGAAAAGGATTTTTTTATCCTCGAAGTTTATTGTGTGTACATATAGTATGTAAAAATGAAAGATTATGTCCAAAATTGACTGATCTTACTCAAGGAATCTCTTATAAGTATCTATAGGAGAAAGAATAGGTAGGGATGACAGGATTTGAACCTGTGACATTTTGTACCCAAAACAAACGCGCTACCAAGCTGCGCTACATCCCTTTGAAAAATTGTTATACAGTGTGTTATTGTATAAAATCCATATCTTTTTTTCCACATCCTTCTTTTTTGCTCTACCTATTCTATAGATATAGATAGGTAGAGAATGTTCTTGTCATTTTTTTTAGGGGGCGGCAAAATTGAATCTACTGAGTCATTGTACATATGCATTTTAGTTAGTAATTCCTAATTTTAATTTCATTTCAAGCAAAAATAAATGATCTTGAACTAAAATTAAAATATCGGATTATCTATGATCTATTTATTAGAATAGCGAACTAGGACTATATATGTATTACAATATACAATTCTTACAATATACAATACAAAGAAAAGAAATAAGAAAAAAATAGAAAATAAAATAAGAAGGAGGATTTTCAATGCGAGATATAAAAACATATCTTTCAACGGCACCTGTATTAACCACTTTATGGTTTGGGTCTTTAGCAGGTCTATTGATAGAAATTAATCGTTTATTTCCAGATGCCTTGTCATTCCCCTTTTTTTCATCCTGATGAAATTCTTGTATTGATAAAAAATGAAGAAGATTTGAGATACAATTCTACGTAACATGGCTCTAAATTCTTTTTCTTTTATATCCTAATATCCTAATCTTATCCTAATATCCTAATCTATATCCTAATATCCTAATCTATCCTAAAAAAAAGAAAGAGTGTATTGAATCTCAGTCAAAATACAGTGAAATTTTTTGGTAAAAAAATGAAAATGTGGATCCAGTCTAGGGACGGTTCCACGAAATTCTAACATAGAAAGAAGAAAATACTGAGATTAGTATAGAAATGATTCATAGTTAGAAAAAATTGTATTAATTAATTATTACGATATTCTTAATATTCTTCTATTAATGAATATGACTCTTTTTCTTTATATTTAGAGTATTCTAGTAATTCTATTTTAGATTATAGTACTTCGAAGTCATTCGAATTCTAATAATTCAAAAAAGAAAATAGTTAGAAATTCCATAGCGAACGAAGTCGATCCAAAATGAAAAGGAGATTCATGGCCAAGGGTAAAGATATTAGAATTCTAGTGATTTTGGAATGTACCTGTTGTGTTCGAAAGGGTGTCAATAAAGAATTGCTGGGCATTTCTAGATATATTACTCAAAAGAATCGACACAATACACCCAATCGACTAGAATTTAGAAAATTTTGTCGCTATTGTCAAAAGTATACGATTCATGGGGAAATAAAGAAATAGATAGAAAAGAATTCGTGTTTGATTTTTCCTAGTAGTGGGAAGAGTAAGAACTTTACATCTTAACATATATAATACAAACCAAATCCTATTTTGGTCGAATCTTAAATGAATAAGAAAAAAAGAGGATTCTATTTTATAGATTATTTTATATCGAAGGAATAAACAAACAAGGAATAAGCAAACCATGGATAAATCCAAACAACCTTTTCGTAAATCCAAGCGATCTTTTCGTAGACGTTTACCCCCAATCGGATCGGGGGATCGAATCGATTATAGAAACATGAGTTTAATTAGTCGATTTCTTAGTGAACAAGGAAAAATCTTATCTAGACGGACGAATAGGTTGACTTTGAAACAACAACGATTAATTACTATTGCTATAAAACAAGCTCGTATTTTATCTTTGTTACCTTTTCGTAATAATGAGAAACAATTGGAGAGAGTGGAGTCGATTCCTAGAACTACTGGTCCTAGAACCAAAAATAAATAGATATACTCTTCAAAGCTCCAATCAGAACTCAAGCTCATATTAATGTTTTGCTCGAAAAAAAACTAGGATCCAGATTTGATTCTTGTATTCTAAAAAAGGAAAAATGGGGAAGAAATCTTTTTTTCTTGAAAGATGTTCGTTTCTTCCTATTACTCTATTACTCAAATATTAATTTCTTTTTATTCTATCTTCCCGGAGTCCATTCTCCGGGAAATCCTGTTTCAATCATTCTTGTTTCCTGTATAATAGATTTTATTAAGATTTTTTTATTCCTTTATTTGATTTGTATTCTTTTCTTTTTAATTAATAATTTTCTTTGAAATAATATCAAAACAATTCTTATTTGATAGGGCTATTTGCGCAAGTATTTTACGATTCAGAAGCAATTGTCTTTTGTACAGATTGTGGATGAAGAGGCTATAACTATAGAATAGCCTATCCTCACGAGTTACCGCATTTATCCGAGTGATCCACAAACGACGAAAATCTCTCTTTTTCCTGCTCCTATCTCGATGAGAGGAAATCAAAGCTCTCATTCTTTGTTGAGTAGTCGTTCGAGTCAGTCTTGAATGAGCCCCTATAAAGGTTGATGCAAATAAACGAATCTTTTTTCGACGTCTCCGAGCTGTATATCCTCGTTTAACTCTGGTCATTGAATCAAATGAAACTTTATTGAATAACTAATTGATTTCTCTTCTTTCAGTCATCCTTTTCTTCCGGTCGATTAATAACAAAACGGATTATTCCGATATATAAAATATAAATTCCAATGGCTTTTGCGACTATGACCTTCCCGACCACGATTTTTTCTTTCTTCAAGGTATCTCGCCTGGAAATAAGAAATTCGACTGCTACTAAAGAAAAAAGAATAGTGGGTTTTCTCGTTTCTATGGCAACTTCTGAAACGGTGAGGTCCTCTCTATACACCGGAGCCTCTTCTTTCATTTCATCAAAATTTCTTGTGAACTTGTATAGTTCACACTCTTTGGCTCTACCCATCCATTTTAAATTAGAATTCTTTTTTCAATTCTAATTATAAAGTAATAGTCCTTTTCACAAAAAAGCTATCCATACAGTGACGGTATTTAATTCTGAAAGTTGGCTAGGTAGCTGACCTTGTTAGTCCGTTTTTTTTTCAAGAAAAGGAATAGGAGCATAACCTTTTTCCTCCGCTTAATGGATAACTATTTGTTACCAATGGAGAATTCCTTCTCATCTCAAACGGAGTGATTGGATTTGCACCAATAGAAACCATAAATTCATAAAATAATTAGGTAGATAATAGATCTTGATACTAGTCAATCAAAAGGCCGTGTTCCACCCTAGATACCGGAAAAAATTTTTGCATTTCTTCAAACTCATGATCTGAACTTAACGAGTCGCACATACACCCTAGTACATGTTCCTCGACGCTGAGGACATCCTCGAAGAGCGGGAGATTTCGTGACATTTCTTATTGGCTGTCTTGCGTTTCTAATAAGTTGTTTAATGGTTGGCATGGTGTGTCTATAGAATCTCATTCTAGATAGAATAGAGCGGGTTGGCTTAGATCGATCTTAACCTGATGATTGATGATTATGAATGATTTCTATTCACACGTAAATTTTTAATTTTGAAAAGTAATTCGTATATTTATATGGAATTCCCAGTATTTTCATTTTCGATCGCGACAAGATCAACGATGCCATGAGCTTGAGCTTCTGTTGCTGACATAAAAACATCCCTTTCCATATCTTCGGATATAACCCATAAAGGGTTGCCCGTTCTTTGTACATAAACTTTTGTGAGAGTTTCGCGAAGCTTCAATAGTTCTTCTGCTTCCAGGATAAAATCCCTTGCTTGTGCCTCGTAAAAAGAACTAGCAGGTTGGTGAATCATAACCCTGATGATATTGATATAACATCATGAATGGTTCTTCTATCTATATATTGCACGATTGAATGGATTAAAGTAAGGGGGAATCAAAATAACAATAAAAAAATAGAATTAAACAACCGTACAGGCATCTTTTTTACATTGCATACGGCTCTGCAATGGATTTTCTTTTTTTGATAGAATTTCTTTTATCGAAAAGAATAAATAGAACCTATATGATCCAAATCATTAAATGATCCATTTACCACCCTTCCTTTCGTAGTAGTTAAAAAGATACTATGATGGTTCTGTTGCTTTATATATTTATCTCATCTGTGGTTTAGCAATCCCAAAGTTTCGTTTTGATAAGATTTAAGAAGGAAAATTCCATTTTTTTGATTCTTAAATCTCATAACATAAAAATAAGAAAGAGACTTCTGTTGTGGAAGAATAATGGTTTGTGACGCTAAAATTGACTCTTGTTTGACACAGAAAATCAAATTGGGAATAACCCTTCTTTCATACTACTATTTCGATACAAAATCTCATGTTAGAAAAAAAAAACAATAATGGTTTGTTAATATCGAACTTGAAGTGCCATGCTATTATTACTTATTCTTTATTTAATTCATATTCGATACAGCGAAGGCATAGTATTCTTTTTTTTTTCTCAAATAAAAAAAACTCATTGGCGCCAAGCGTGAGGGAATGCTATACGTTTGGTAATTTCTCCTCCGACCAGAATGAAAGATCCCATTGAAGCGGCTAATCCCATACATATTGTATGTACATCCGGTAACACAAATTGCATAGTATCATAAATGGCTATTCCTGGTATTACCCATCCACCTGGAGAATTTATAAACAAATAAAGATCCCTAGTATCATCTTCTATGCTGAGATATACCATGAGACCAACAATTTGATTCGAGATCTCGCTATCAACCTCCTGGCCTAAAAAAAGTAATCTTTCTCGATGAAGTCGGTTGATTAGGACAAAATTGTATCCCTGAGGAACCGTACGTGCACCTTTGGATGCATACGGTTCAAAAGAATTGTGAAAAAAAATCAATGTGTCGATTCCAATCCTATTTCTTTTTTTTTTAATGAGTGTTGCCCCCTTCTCCTTACCTCTA